TATCCAGATTCAGTTCTTTCCTTTGAATAGAGGATAGAGTTATTTGTCTTGGATTTCCTAGTCTAAGCAAGAGACTATATACCTTGATATTTTCAATAGTTCTTTGGTTCAAACTAAAATTCCACCTTAATTGAAAAAGTAAATACCTTTTCAAGAACAAATCTATTTCTGCTTCTGTATTGCTTTTGTATTTTTTTTTATTCTTATATTCTTTTATATTGGATTGCAAATTATTTTCTTCAATATCTTTAAGGTTTCCTTTTTTTTTTTTATTTGATCTAAGACCTCTTTGGTCTGCATATTTTTTTTCTTTTTTACTTGGATTTGTTAATTCAAAATCAAATTTTTTATTCCAAAATATATCCTTTTTGTGCTTTCGATTAGTGTTTTTATTATCTCTTTCATTTAGATTTAAATTGAAAACCAACAATTTGCTTGGTATACCCCACGGTTTCATTTTATATGTATTATAAAGTGGTATAAATTCTGAGAAAAACCAAAGTTTGAAATCCAATATGGAATCACTTAGTATTTTTTTATTCCTGCCCATCCAATCATAAATTTTTTGTTTTTGATTTGGTGAATTGATTTTTGGATCAATCATAAGAAAAAAACAGTTTTTTTTATCAAATTTTTTAATTATTTGATAATTTTTAGTCCCGTTTTGATTTTTTTTATTACTATTGATATCAATCTTGATCCAAGTTACAATATCTATTGTCTTTCTAAGATAAAAATGGAAAATTTCCCAATCAAAATATTTTCTATCCGGATTTTTTTCCATATTCCTAATATTATTTTTTAGGAAAAAATGATTAAGATTAATAGGGCTATCTCCTAATTCAAATATTTCATAAATCTTGTTTTTATGTGTGTTGTAATTATCAGAACTCTTTGTTTTTTGAAATGTTAAGTCATAAATAGATGGCTCCCTTTTATGTTTATAGATAATAAATCTATAGGATAAAAGATTATATTTTTTATATTTTTGAAAATTTTCTTTTTTGTAAAAAATTAATTGACCTTTTTCAGAAAAATTCTGTTTGTTTAAATTTTGTTGTTGAATTGTATCACGTTTATTCATTCTATTTCGGCATCTTTGTGCTATTAATCTAGACCAGGTAATCGGAGAAAAATTGTATTGATAATGACTTCGTAACCAGGTTTGCCATTGATTTATTTCAGAATTTCTAGGTTTCTTTTGTTTTAATTCAGAATAAAATAGTTTTTGTAGTTCACAATAATTCTTTAGTGAAGTTTTAAGAAACAAAGAAGTTCCATGATATTTAAGAATAGGTCTTAATTTATCCAAGTACAAGTTAAGAGCGGGGTTTTGTAAAAATTTGTAAAAGACATATGCTTGTGAAAAGGAGGCTAAATCATCAAAATTATGTGAATTCTTATTAAGAATATTATGAAGCGACTTTTTTCTACTGGAAATAAATTGAATTTGATTTGTTTTCTCAAATCTTGTTTCATTGCTTTGATTATTGAAAATGGATTTTTGTTTTTTTTTTTCAATAAAAAGTTGCATATTTCTTCTACGAATAGTAATGATAGATAAAAGAAAATCTATGTAGATTTCTTTAGTAAATTTTTTTTTTTTATAATATAATTTACGAATGACTTGAGTATTTCTTATTTTTAAGATTTTCAAAATCTTTTTTTGTGATTTCAATCTTAACAGATTAAAACTTGTTCTATTCTGGCTAATTTTTATTTCCAGAATTACTTTTTTTTTCTCTTGTTTTAGTCTTTCTATCTTATTTCTGATTGTGCTTGTTCTAGTAATTCGATTTTTCATTTTTTTTTCTATCAGTAAAAAATTTGTCCAATTTTTAGATTGGATTTGACTAAATGATTCATTAATTTTATGATTGTGGTTTATTTTCAAATCTTTTTCTTTTTTAGTTTCACTTAATTTAGATACTTTTTTTAATCTAAAGAATAGAATTGGGTTTAGTTTTAAAAGTTCTTTTTTTATTCTTTTTAAAAAAAGAATAACTTTAATAAGAATAAGCCATTTTTTTGTTTTTTTTAAAATATTTAGAACTAGAAAGTTTTTTTTTTTTAATTCCTTAATAATCGGTTCAAAAAAAGAATTCCTTTTTCGAGGAAACCCAAAAGGAAGTTCAGTCTCCATTCCCCAAACTGTTAAAAAATAAAAATCAGAATTGTGATTCTTTTTTTTCATTCGATCTATATGAAAGATCCTTGGCTTAGATCTATGCCAAGGTTTCAGACAGAAAGGAAAAAGGATCTTTATCTGAATCCCATCTAATAACCAATTTTTAGGAAATTCGGTTTCGGATAATTGTACACCGTTATAGGTACATTTGACATACATTTCGTTATTCCATTCCTTAAAATCCTCAGACCACTCGGGAGCTTGCAATAATAGTATACGTCCAATATTTTTGGATATTATCAATGAAGGTAATGTAATATATTTTCTAAACGTTGATTGAGTTATTAACATGAAACCTCTTATTACTTGAGC